CCCAGAAAATCGAGCGAATGATTGGATAATTGGTTTATATGGATCCTTACTGGTTGAGACCATACGTAAAAATGAAATTGCCAAAAATTTATAAGGTAATATTTCCATTTATTTAGCAGAAGAGGCGCACCTTTTGATGCCAGAATTAATTTTTCTTGATACCTAACATAATGCATGAACGGATCTTTGAACAACCATAGGACAATTGAAAAATCATTAGAAAAGACTTCTACAATATTTTTTATTTTTCTATAAAAATATATTCGCTCAAAAAGAATTCCAGAAGATATTGATCGTAAATGAGAAGATTGGTTACAAAGAAAAATTAAGATAGATTCGTATTCACATACATAATAATTGTATAGAAACAATAATAATCTTTGATTCCTTTTTGAAACAATGGAAATGGCTTTCTTTTGAGTTGGGGTAATAAAACTATTTAAATTGTAATACTCATAAAGAAAGAATCTTAATAAGTGCAAAGAAGAGACATCTTTGACCCAGTAGCGAATAGTTTGAACCAATATTTCCAGATGGATGGGCTGGGGTATTAGTATATCTGATACATAATTTAAATGTACAAAATTATTTTCTAAAAAAGGAAATATTGAATGAATTGATCGTAAATTATGCACTTTTACTATTTTTTTACTTTCTAAGGAAGATACTAAGTGTAGGGAAAATGGAATTTCCACAATGACTGAAATGACTGAAAATCCCTCTGATATTATTTGATAATGTAAATTCTTATTATGCCCCAAAAGGGGATTTTCGTTGTAATCATTAGTAGAAATAACCAAATGATTTGGTTGACACATTCGAGTAATTAAACGTTTCACAATTAGTGAACTGGATTTATTGTAATAACCACCAATATTATTCACAAAAATGGATCTATTTAAAACATGATCATGATCATGAGCAAGTGCATAAATATACTCCTGAAAGATAAGTGGATATAGGAAGTCATGTTGCCGAAATTTATCGAGTTCTAAATATCCTTGAAACTCCCCCATTTTAAATTAGAATTTGAACCAAAGATAGGTGATTTCTTAGATTATAAAATGATACATAGTGCGATACGGTCAAAACAAGGTATTATATATCTAGTAAGAAAAGAATGGATACCTCGGAACAGGTAAGCTTATCAACAGATTCTCTATCCTCTCTTTTTTCATCCAATGGGTTTATTTTCCATATATAGGATAACAAGATGGTTAGAAATCCTTTATTTTTTCAGCCCAATCGCTCTTTTTGATTTTGGAAAAAAGATGATCTTTATCAATATACCACTTCTTCTATACATTTATCTCCAATCCATAATGGAGAATAGCTAATCATAGTTAGGATTCAGTAAAAAAATCGATAATCTACTCATAGGAGAAGCCTTTCCCGCATTAGGCACTAATATATTTTTAACGTCTAATTAGATCGGGTAATCATTCAAATTAAGAACAGAAGCCCGTTGCTTTTTGTTTCCCTATAATTGGAGCCATATGGCTCTATCCATTTATTGACTCGACCCAACTTTGAATTTATTTTTTTCTGTTCCAAGACTTCAAAACAAGTCTTTGGACCAATCCGGTAAGAATCAAATATTCTTAAAATTCTCCATTGATACGACATGCTATTTTTTCCATTCATTCCCTTTCAGGATCAGTCGTAGTCTTACAACCTCTACCAATGGTATGGACGAATCCCTTGCTTCATCAAAATGTGTAAAAGATCCTAGCCGCACTTAAAAGCCGAGTACTCTACCGTTGAGTTAGCAACCCGAATAAAATAAAAATATAAAAAAATTAGTATGTGGAGATACAGTCGAAATCAAAATAAATAAATTTGATTGCATGACACAATCAAAACCTTGAACTAACAATAATAGAACAAAGAAAACATTTTTATTGATTCTGAACTGAACATAAAAATGAAGAGATTCAGATGAGGGGGGATAAATAGATTTATACACGATCAAATTATATTTGTTCGATACACTGTTGTCAATATAAATATTGCGAAAATAATACAATGGTAAAAATTGAATGAAATTCAACGAAAAAAAAAAAAGAAGGACTGGGGTTGGATTAACACTACATAGATAATATATATATATATATTAAATATAGATATATTAAAGGGTGTAGATAGGGGAATATGAATCAAAAAAGTAGGAAAAAAGGATCGGAGTTATTCAATCAATATAAGTGGATCAAATAAGTTAAGAAAGCTTGATTCCGGGGTTATTGTTTGTTAGTAGAGTTCCAACGAAAACCACCCGATTGAAGGTAATATCAGAATTTTATATTTTGAGATCAAATTATATTTAATTTATAATAAAATTATATATTTCTTTTGGTCTATTAGATAACGTATGGATGGGATTATATGGGAATAAAAAATAGGTATGAATACAGTAAGAGAAAGAGAAGTAGCATTAGTTATAGTATAATAAAGTTAGGCTATATATGAATGATACCCCCTATAATTTACTATAATTTAATTAACTGAATTTAGTTTGATTAAAGCGAAGTTCCTTAAAAATCTCTGCTTTCTTTGAAATATCATGAACAGTTCCTGTAGGTTGAGCGCCCTTTTCAAGGAAATAGAGAATAGCAGGAACATTTGAATAAGTTTGATTCTTTATCGGATCATAAAAACCAACTTTCCGAAGATCTCTTCCTTCTCTTCGGAATCGAACATCAATTGCAACGATTCGATAGACGGCTCATTGGGATAGATGTAGATGAACAATACCCCCCCCCTAGAAACGTATAAGAAGTTTTCTCCTCGTACGGCTCAAGAAAAAATGATTAGAAGTTATGTCTATGTATAGAATTATCATAGCAAATAGATCCATAAAATCATCCAAGCAATTAGACTAGAATTTGAGTCTTTTTTCTTTCCTATTTGTACTCATAACTCAAGTTGGATAACTTCCAAATAGCTCAAAGAAAATCCTTAAGCATTTCATTTATTGAGTGGTCTCTAACCCCCTTTTTGTCTTGTTTAGAATATTTTTTTTTATTCGTCTTTAGTTGTTGAGACAATTAAAAATGATGTTTCCTTGTTCCAAAATCCTTTATCTTTTCTTTGAATCATTGGGTTTAGACATTACTTCGGTGATCCTTAATCCTTTCAAAATGGCAGCAACATACCTTTTTTGTGATTTCTTTCTATCAAAGAATCATAAGAACGGTTGATTCCCGCGTGTTACACTTTTGACCGAAAAAGTTTTATCAAGTCCAAAAAAAAATTTTATTATGAAAACTTTCTTGAATTGAATCCTTTTGATTTCTATATCAAAGATATACTTACGAAGTTGGAACAATTTATTCATTGGCACTAACCCTAGACCCTTGCCCTTGAGAAATTAATTAATACTTTCTACTCGAGCTCCATCATGTACTATTTACATTATAACTCCAAAAAGGCTGAGGTTTCCAGTTGAGTAGAACAAAGGATGTTGAGCCAAGAGCACTTTCATTCCTAATAAAATGGTGGATTCTTACATCCACAGCGGATCATGTCCTTCAAGTCGCACGTTGCTTTCTACCACATCGTTTCAAACGAAGTTTTACCATAACATTCCTCTCGTGTGGAACCAGTATGTAATTGATTCAATTATGGAATCATGAATAGTCATTGGTTCTGTCGGTAAATAGTAATCTATGCCCTTCTATATGGTTACCAATGGGTAGATATTTTCTGAAAAAGTCTCAACAATAATTTATTAATCTCCATATTCATATTTCTAAATGTAATTTCTATATGTCTATATTTCTATTTCATTAACAACAAATTAATTAGTTCTTCTTTGAATCTCCATGACTCAATAGGATCGATTCACCTATCTCACACTTCTTCAAATATAAAGGATTCAGAACAAGCCATTAAAAAGATTTATAAAACTTTAATTAAAACAATTTACTACTTCGACATCATTATTAAAATATGAAAATAATGTTTTTGACTGAGTACCACATTGCTTTATCAAAGATAAATCCATGGTTCTTTTTGAATTAAACCACCAACGATTAAAAATTAACTTCAATACGAATATACGGGGGGATGGGCCTAGAATGAAAGGCCGTCCTACCTTTTTTATTCAAAATTATTGCGATCTATGTTCCTATCTAACCTGGATCATAAATAGATTAAGTTACATCTGGGTATCTCAATTCAGCTTGCAAAAAAAAAGATGATTCAGAGGCATCAGCAAAAATGAATAAAAAGAATCCCATTCTATTCAATATTAGAATTAGAATCTTAAACAAAGGAAAGGGCTGTTCAAAAAAGCAATCTTTTTTCTGATATTGATATAATATAATGGGTGCTCTGGGACGGAAGGATTCGAACCTCCGAATAGCGGGACCAAAACCCGTTGCCTTACCACTTGGCCACGCCCCATTTAGATTTCTATCTCTAAACTAATAAACACTAATATTAGTAGTGGTTGTTCGTCAATTCCAGTGCAAATCCATATCTACGGAATCTATTGTTGATAGGATTTTGCCACGTGTAGATATAGAATTAACCTGGAATTGATTGATCATTACATATAATTTAATTAAGATATATTTTTATAAAAGAAAGTATGATTTCTTCTATTCTCGTTTGAGAATGGAAGGATTTTTTATTGGGTGAGTGAGTTCAAAGGCTTTTTCGGTCTACTTTCCCTTCGTCATTATTTTTTGCCTTATATCAATAATATCAATAAGATATTAATAACTCAATCAAAATGCAATTATCTACAATAACAACACCTTTGCTATGCTTAATATTTTTAGTTTTATCGGTATCTGCCTTAATTCTGCCCTTTATTCGAGTAGTTTTTTCTTTGCCAAATTACCCGAGGCCTACGCTTTTTTAAATCCAATTGTAGATTTTATGCCAGTTATACCTTTGCTGTTTTTTCTCTTAGCCTTTGTTTGGCAAGCTGCTGTAAGTTTTCGATGAGATTTTGAATACTGTCCTAGAATCCTAGAAAAATTCATGATTTATTCGAGAAATACATTTTAACAATTGATAAGATCAGATAAGTCTTTATGTATGGGATAAAAACGGAGAATCTATTCTCTTATTTTCAAAAAAAAATAATCTTGGAGATTGTGTAATGCTTACTCTCAAACTCTTCGTTTACACAGTAGTGATATTCTTTGTTTCTCTCTTCATCTTCGGATTCTTATCTAATGATCCAGGACGTAATCCTGGACGTGAAGAATAAAAATAGAATAAATTAAAGGCTTTTCCTTGCTTGATTTTTGCATTTTCTTAGGATTTTTTCTATTCCATACCATATCCTTAAAAAAAAAGTTCGATCAATTCGAAAGATAACTCAAATATCAAGTGATCAAAGAAAACGGAAAGAGAGGGATTCGAACCCTCGGTACGAATAACTCGTACAACGGATTAGCAATCCGACGCTTTAGTCCACTCAGCCATCTCTCCAAATTTTAAAGGGATAATTACTATGTTATCTTACGCATAAAGTAAGGCTTGAAAAAATATCTTCTCTCCTTAATTCTTTAATTCTAATTATATATTTAATTCTAATTATATAGATATATATAACTTTTATCAGCAATTCCAACCTTAAAGTAGGGGCTCGCAAGAAATATTTACAATAAAAAAAAAAAAGAAAGAATACCCCGTCGATTTCGTCCGAAAGCACTTTTTTTATTCCCACGGCCTGGCCGCTAGCCGGGCCTTCTTTTGTTCCAATGAACATATACAATAAAAAAAATAGAACGAGGGATTCTTGCAAAATACATTCAGTAAAAGAAAGGCTTGTTATTAAAATGAACACCCTTTATCTCATTAAGACCTCCAACAAAACACGTTAACATTCAAATTGTAATGATTATTGTCTAATCCTGTATTGATTACGTACGATTCGACAAAAGATCCATTTATATGCAATAATTGCATTGTAGCGGGTATAGTTTAGTGGTAAAAGTGTGATTCGTTCTATTAATCCCCTTAATAGTTAAGGGGTCCTTCGGTTTTAGTAAAATATTCCGATGAAAAACTTTATTTCGTAAAAGGATTTAATTCTTTACCTCTCAATGAAAGATTCGAGGAAGACTATACATTCTCGTACTTTTTATCCAAGAGTCGATTTCTAATTGACACAATTGGATTATGAAATTACGAAACATAATTGTATTGAATTGGATCAATACTTCCAATTGAATGGGTAAAAGGATCTATGGATGAAGAAAGTTTTTTTCTAATCGTAACTAAATCTTCAATTTTTTATTTGTATTAAGGGAGATTGAAGCAAACTAGCTATTAAACGATGACTTTGGTTTATTGGAGGCATCAATATATTTTTTTAGCTCGGTGGAAAGAAAATGCTTTTCCTCAGGATTACATCAAATAGAAATAGAGAACGAAGTAACTAGAAAGAGTATTATAATCCTCATCTTCTAGAGGGATCATCTAAAAAGCGAGTCGTTAAAAATGTATTTAGACAGAAAGCTAACATAGATGTTATGGGTCAAATTTTTTTTGAGTTCGGTCACGTCTTAGATCGAGGAATGTATCCATTTTCCATAAAGGAGCCGAATGAAATAAAAGTTTCATGTTCGGTTTTGAATTAGAGACGTTCAAAATAATGAATCGACGTCGACTATAACCCCTAGCCTTCCAAGCTAACGACGCGGGTTCGATTCCCGCTACCCGCTTTATCTTTTTATGTTTTTTTAACAAAAATTATGAATTAAATGTTAATGCATCATTGAGTTGAATAGGAAATTTCCAAAATTTGCTCACATACAATCTGAGATTCTTTTTTTTCCGAACAAGAGATCAGAGCGAAAAAATTGGAATGAAAGGCGTCCATTGTCTAATGGATAGGACAGAGGTTTTCTAAACCTTTGGTATAGGTTCAAATCCTGTTGGACGCAATTTATTTCCATATATATATTATAGATTTGTATGTCAAGAAAGCTATTTTGAATGATTCTCATTTAATCAGAAATACTTTTTTACTATAGTATTTTTACTATAGTATTTAATAGTATATATTTAATACTATATATAAAATATAAATTTATAATAAAATAAATATATAATAAAAATATATAATAAAAATGGCCCTTTTCTTTTATTCTATGAACCTCTTATTCTATTTTATTTCTTTTTTAGAAGTATTTTATATAGGGAAATATTCTTAATTTAAGATTTAAGAGTGATCCATTTTTTATGCTTGTTCCTCAAGTAGAAAACGTTCCATCTGTTCCTGAATAGCTTCTTTCAAAAGGGCTTCCGCTTCCTCAGTGAATGTCTTAGTAGAAGCTATGATTTCTTGAAATTGAGGTTTATTCGTTTTTAAGTAAGTACGTAACTCAACAAGAAATTTCCTTACCTGTCCAATCTCTAATGAATCAAGATAACCATTTGTTCCAGTATAAATAGTCATTATCTGGTCTTCAACTGTGAGAGGGGCTGCTTGGGATTGCTTAAGCAATTCACGTAATCGTTGACCTCTTGCCAATTGAT